AATGAATTGATAAGTCGAATAAAAGTTATAGAAGAAAAAGGGTCTCTTCTTCTAGACATACTCGAAAAAAGGGCCAGACTATATAATAATGCGAATGAAAAAGAATGCCTGTCTAAAACGTATGATCCTTTTTTGAATGGACCATATCGTGGAATAATAAAAAAGCTGGATTCACGCGTAAATATAAATATAAAAGATTTAATGGCTTCTAGAAAAGATTCCATAGAAATATTTTGGATAAATAAGATTCATGGTCTACTTCGTCATACAAATTAGCCAATGATTTTGTTGAAGAGCTGGAGGACGAAAATGAGGAAGAATCGACGGAAGATCATGAGATTCGTTCAAGAAAAGCCAAACGGGTAATAATTTATACTGATAACAATCAGAATACTAATTATATTACTAGTATTAATAATCCTCGTAATGGTGATGAAGCAGAAGAAGTGGCTTTGATACGTTACTCGCAACAATCAGATTTTCGTCGGAATATAATAAAAGGATCTATGCGTGTTCAAAGACGCAAAACAGTTATTTGGAAAATGTTTCAAGCAAATGTCACTTCCCCACTTTTTTTAGATCGAATAAACAATTTTTTTGATATTTTAAAAATGAGAAATCTCATTTTAAAAAATGGAGTCGGTAGAGAACCGGAATTGCAAATTTCCAATTTTGATAAAGAAGAGACAAAAGAACATAAAAAAAAAGAGGAAAATGATCGACTAAAAATATCAGAAACTTGGGATAGCATTCTATTTGCTCAACCAATAAGAGGTTTGCTGTTAGTAACACAATCTTTTCTTAGAAAATATATTGTATTACCTTCATTAATAATAGCTAAAAATATTGGCCGTATATTATTATTCCAATTACCCGAATGGGACGAGGATTTGAGGGAATGGAATCAAGAAATGCACGTTAAATGCACCTATAATGGTGTTCAATTATCAGAAACAGAATTTCCAAAAGATTGGTTAACAGACGGAATTCAGATAAAGATTATATTTCCTTTTTGTCTGAAACCTTGGCAAAAACAAAGATCTAAGGTACGATCTCATCATAATAATATAGATTTAATGAAAAAAAAAGTAAAAAAAAATAATTTTTGTTTTTTAACAGTATGGGGAATGGAAGCAGAACGCCCCTTTGGTTCTCCCCGGAAACAACTTTCTTTTTTTGAACCCATTTTTAAAGAACTAAAAAAAAAAATTATAAAGGCAAAAAATAAAATTTTTCTCGTTCCAAGGGTCTTTAAAGAAAGAGGAGAACCCCTACAAATTTCAAAAGAAAAAAAAGGATGGGTCATCAAAACAGTTCTTATTATAAAACAAATAATGAAAGAATTTGAAAAAGTAAATCCTATTTTTTTATTTGAATTGAAGAAAGTGAAAGTATATAAACCAAATAAAAATGGAAAAGATTCAGAAAAAAATAATAAAATTAACCATAAATCGACCGTACCAATTAGATCTATGAATTGGACAAATTATTCACTCATAGAAAAAAAAATGAAAGATCTTTCTCATAGGATAATAACAATCAAGAATCAAATAGAACAAATCACAAAAGACAATAAAAAACCAGTTTTAACCTATGATGATAAAATAAAAAAATCAGAATCACAGAAATATAGTTGGCAGATATTAAAAAGAAACAATATCCGATTAATACGTAAATCACATTATTTTATTAAATCTTTCATTGAAAAAATATACATGAATATCTTGCTATATATCATAAATATTTTCATAATCAATACACAACTTTTTTTTGAATCAACAAAAAAAATTATCACTAAATACACTTGCAACGATGAAAAAAATAAAGAAGAAATTGTTGGAACAAATCAAAATACAATGAGCTTTATTTCGACTATAAAAAAGTGGTTTTCAAATACTAATAATAAAAATTTAAATAGTTATACTTCCTTGTCCCAAGCATATGTATTTTTCAAATTATCACAAACCCAATTACTTAACAATTCTTACTTGAGATCCATATTTCAAGATCATAAGACCCATCATTATCTTAGGGATAAAATAAAGGATTATTGTATAACACGAGGAATATTTGATTACAAATCAAGACATAATAAAATGAAAAAGTCTGGAATGAATGAATGGAAAAATTGGTTAAAGGGTTTTTATCAATACAATTTTTGCAATATCAAATGGTCTCGATTAGTCCCGAAAAAATGGCGAAATAGAGTAAATCAACTTCGTTTGATTCAAAATAAAGACTCAATTAAATTTAATCCATATAAAAATAAAAAAGACCCATTAAGTTATTACGTAAAAGAAGATTATTCTGCAACGGTTTCATTGACAAATAAAAAATTGGTTAAAAAACACTACAGATATGATCTTTTATCACATAAATATATGAATTATGAATATATTGGGAATAAGAAAAACTCAAATATTTATGAATCAACAGTACAAGTAAACGAGAATCGAGGGATTCCATATAATTTTAATACATGGAAACCCGACGCATTTTATGTATTGGTAAGTACAGCTATTAGTGATTATCTAGAGGAAAGATATCCTATTGATACGAATAAAAACAGGGATAGAAAATATTTTGATTGTAAAAATTTTTATCTTATAAAAAATATTGATATTGAGACTTGGACCAATGCACATTTTGGTATAAAGACTAATAAAAATACTAAGATTCAAATTAATAAGTATAAAAACAAAATGAAAAAAAAATACATTTCGCTTCATAAAGAAATAAACTCATCCAACGAAAAAAAAAACCTTTTTGATTGGATGGGAATGAATCAAAAAACGTTATATCATGATCGTATCATATCAAAAATAAAATCTTGGTTCTTACCAGAATTTGTGCTACTTTTTGATACATATAAAATTAAACCCTGGATTATACCAATCCAATTTATTCTTTTAGATTTTTATAAAAATCTAAATCTTAGTCAATATCAAAACATCAACGTAAAAAAAAAAAAAAACCTTTCCATATTATCTAATCAAAAAGAATATCTTGATTTAGAAAATTTCAACCAAGAAAAAAAATATGTTGAAGAGATTTACGCGGGATTAGACATTAAAAAAAGTATAAATAAACAAAAATCTAAGAGCAGCAAGGAAGCAGAACTAGATTTATTACTGAAAAAATATTTCCTTTTTCAATTAAGATGGAATGATTCCTTGAGTCAAAACATGATCAATAATATTAAGGTATATTGTCTCTTGCTTAGATTGAAAAATCCGAAGTCAATTGCTATATCCTCGATTCAAAGAGGAGAGATGCGTCTGGATATAATGCTGAGTAAAAAGGATCTTGCTCTTACAGAATTGATAAAAAGAGGACTATTAATTATCGACCCAGTTCGTTTATCTCTAAAAAACGACGGGCAATTTATAATCTATCAAACCATAAGTATTTCATTAATTGATAAGGGTAAAGACAAAATGAAAACTACTAAAAAATTCATAAAAAAACAAAATGTTGATAAGAATAATTTATACAAAACCATTGCACAACATAGCGATATGCCTGTGAATGAAGAAAAAAAAAATCATTATAATTTCCTCGTTCCCGAACATATTCTATCTGATAGACGTCGTAGAGAGTTGAGAATTCTAATTTGTTTAAATTTATGGAATTGGAATAGTATGGATAAAAATCCACAATTTTGCACCGAAAATAAGATAATAAACTGTGGACAATTTTTGAATGAGGATTTTAATAGAGGTAACTTTATTAAATTAAAATTGTTTCTTTGGCCCAATTACCGATTAGAGGATTTAGCTTGTATGAATCGTTATTGGTTTGATACCCATAACAGCAGTCGTTTTAGTATGTCAAGAATACATATGTATCCACAATCCAGAATCAGTTAATAAAAATATATTTCGCATATATCTATATCGCCTGACATATTTGATATATGACGAAACATGTACATATGCATATGTTATGTTACATTTTAGTACATGATACTGATTGATTGAATGGCATATCAATTTTCAATTGGATCTAGGAATAATAAATTTGGTAGACTATTTTTAGGTACAAAAAATAGCTCTCTTTTATGAATGTGTAAATGTATATATTTTATTCTATCTAAATCCAATTTTTATTTCAAACATAAAATTGGATTTAGATAGAATAAAAAAGTATGAAGAAAAATAAATCTAAACTTTTGTTTATAATCAGATTAAAATGACTGACATAATAATAACCAAATATAATAATAATTATTATTTTTCCTGATCGGTAAAATCTATAAAAATCTATAAAAAGGGAAAAATATAGAAGAATTTTTTTTATGGTCAAAAATTCATTTATTTCAGTTATTCCGCAAGACGAAAAAGAAGAAAATAAAGGGTCTGTTGAATTTCAAGTATTCAGTTTCACCAATAAAATACGGAGACTCACTTCACATTTGGAATTGCACAAAAAAGATTTTTTATCTCAAAGAGGTCTACGAAAAATTCTGGGAAAACGTCAACGACTATTGGCTTATTTGTCAAATAAAAATAGAGTACGTTATAAGAAATTAATTAGTCAATTAGATATTCGGGAACTAAAAAATCGCTAATTTGAGGATTAATTTGAATTTTTTTGTTATTAGTTATTAGATTTTTATTTTGATAAACCTCGTTTTGAGAAATTCATGGAATAATGAATTAGGGAAGAAAAGATATGACTGTACCGGCTACAAGAAAAGATCTCATGATAGTCAATATGGGTCCTCATCACCCATCAATGCATGGTGTTCTTAGACTTATTATTACTCTCGACGGTGAAGATGTTATTGACTGTGAACCCGTATTAGGCTATTTACACAGAGGAATGGAAAAAATAGCGGAAAACCGAACAATTATCCAATATCTTCCTTATGTAACACGTTGGGATTATTTAGCTACTATGTTCACCGAAGCAATAACAGTAAATGCACCAGAACAATTGGGAAATGTTCAAGTACCTCAAAGGGCCAGCTATATCAGAGTTATTATGCTAGAGCTGAGTCGTGTAGCTTCTCATTTATTATGGCTTGGGCCTTTTATGGCAGATATCGGTGCGCAGACTCCTTTTTTCTATATTTTCAGAGAGAGAGAATTGCTATATGATCTATTCGAAGCTGCCACAGGTATGCGAATGATGCATAATTATTTCCGCATCGGAGGAATAGCTGCTGATCTACCTCATGGTTGGATAGATAAATGTTTGGATTTTTGCGATTATTTTTTAACGAGTATTGTTGAATATGAAAAACTTATTACGCAGAATCCCATTTTTTTGGAACGAGTTGAAGGAATAGGCATTATTGGTGGAGAAGAGGCAATAAATTGGGGCTTATCAGGACCGATGTTACGAGCTTCTGGGATCCAATGGGATCTTCGTAAAGTTGATCTTTATGAATGTTACAATGAATTCGATTGGGAAGTCCAATGGCAAAAAGAAGGGGATTCATTAGCCCGTTATTTAGTACGAATTGGCGAAATGAGGGAATCTATAAAAATTATTCAACAGGCTTTAGAAGGAATTCCCGGAGGACCCTATGAAAATTTAGAAATTCGGCGCTTAGATAGAGCAAGGAATTCGGAATGGAATGATTTTGAATATAGATTCATTAGTAAAAAACCTTCGCCTAATTTTGAATTGTCCAAACAAGAACTTTATGTAAGAGTAGAAGCCCCAAAGGGAGAATTAGGAATTTATTTGATAGGAGATAATAGTGTTTTCCCCTGGAGATGGAAAATTCGTCCGCCTGGTTTTATCAATTTGCAAATTCTTCCTCAGCTTATTAAAAGAATGAAATTGGCTGATATCATGACAATACTCGGTAGTATAGATATCATTATGGGAGAAGTTGATCGTTGAAATGATAATTGGCACAACAGAAATACAAACTATCAATTCTTTTTTTAAATCAGAATCCTTAAAAGAAGTTTATGGACTCATATGGCTATTTGTCCCTGCTTTGACCCTTATATTAGGAATCATAATAGGAGTACTAGTAATTGTATGGTTAGAAAGAGAAATATCCGCAGCAATACAACAACGTATTGGACCCGAATATGCTGGCCCGTTGGGAATTCTTCAAGCTTTAGCGGACGGGACTAAATTACTTTTTAAAGAGGACCTCCTCCCATCTAGAGGAGATATTCGTTTGTTTAGTATTGGGCCGTCTATAGCAGTCATATCAATTGTATTAAGTTATTTAATAATTCCTTTTGGGTATCGACTTGTTTTAGCTGATCTTAGTATAGGTGTTTTTTTATGGATCTCCATTTCAAGTATTGCTCCTATTGGGCTTCTTATATCAGGATATGTATCGAATAATAAATATTCTTTTTTAGGTGGCTTGCGAGCTGCGGCTCAATCTATTAGTTATGAAATACCATTAACTCTATGTGTGTTATCAATATCTCTACGTGTGATTCGTTAGAACATAAACTTTGACCTCTCCTCAAAATCAAAATGAAATAAAGGAAAGAGGAATATATTAGATAGATAGAGATATTTTTATTTTTTATTTATCATTCATTCAAGTCGATGAGTTAAACCAGATAGTTATATGAGTGAAACAAAACAGCTTATCAATGTGTAGTAAAAAGATAAAATCTCATTTCCTATATACAAGAATAAAGCAGAAGTAAACATAAGGAGTATAAACTCTTTATCCCAAGATTGAGTTCTTTTATTAGTCATATATCTTGAAGCGGGTGCAAAAGATCAACTGTATGGGGTTTCTACTACTGTCTTGTATGTATTACCATACTGGGGATCAAAAAAAAATCAGTGGACGGTTTAGGAACACTAAGGTACACAAAGGATTAGTAATAGAGATAATGTAAGGTACCAAAAAAGAGGTATTTTCACATAAAACGAATCATAAGATAATAGGGGCTTTAAGTTAGTAGAAATGATCAAGCAGTACTTCCCCACGATTCCGATCTAGAGTATGCTCCTAGTCACTGATTAAAGAAATAACTATAAAGAACGAATTAATCCTTTATTCTCAGGAGTCACTTCTTATGAGAAAGAAGAATAGGAACAAACGAAATAGAATGGAAAAAAGAAAAGATCCTTATTAATTTTTTCCTACATCTATACATATGTATAAAATAATATCGAATTCTTTTTATCTTTTGATATTAAGTAAGGAGTGAGTATTTTATTGAAAAATGAAGTTATTACTGAAGATTTAAGTATAAGGGATAAGATCAATTCGGAAGCGCCATTCTAGCAGACAGAATTCCATTGGTCCAATTTTTGAGACTTTACACGGTATTTTTATTCCATATCTACCCTACGTCGAATCTGCAAAGATCTCTATAAAAATAATACCGAACCAGTCTTTGCCATAGAGGAGCCGTATGAAGCTGAGGTCTCATGTACGGTTTTGAAATAGCGGTGAGAACAAGAACAGTTATGTTATTATCGACTATGATTATCGAACAGTTCAAGTACAGTTGATATAGTTGAGGCACAGTCCAAATATGGTTTTTGGGGATGGAATATGTGGCGTCAACCTATAGGGTTTATAGTTTTTCTAATTTCTTCTCTAGCAGAATGTGAAAGATTACCTTTTGATTTACCAGAAGCAGAAGAAGAATTAGTAGCAGGTTATCAAACTGAATATTCTGGTATCAAATATGGTTTATTTTACATTGCTTCTTACCTAAATCTCTTAGTTTCTTCTTTATTTGTAACAGTTCTTTATTTAGGTGGGTGGAATTTATCTATTCCATACATATCTGTTCCTGAACTTTTCGGAATAAATAAAATTGCTAGTAGTGTCTTTGGAATGACACTTGGTATCTTTATTACATTAGCTAAAGCTTATTTGTTTCTCTTTATATCTATCACAACAAGATGGACTTTACCTAGGATGAGAATGGATCAGCTATTAAATCTTGGATGGAAATTTCTTTTACCTATTTCTCTAGGTAATTTATTATTGACAACCTCTTCCCAACTTGTTTCACTATAAATAACAGAATATGATAACGGTATTCTAGACTCATAACCTCTCTTAAACAAGAGAAAGAAACATCAACTTATTCGTGGATATCTACAATATGTTTCCTATGGTGACTGGGTTCATGAATTATGGTCAACAAACAATACGAGCCGCAAGGTATATTGGTCAAAGTTTCATAATTACCTTATCCCATGCAAATCGTTTACCTGTAACTATTCAGTATCCTTATGAAAAGTCGATCACCTCAGAACGTTTTCGTGGTCGAATCCACTTTGAATTTGATAAATGTATTGCTTGTGAAGTATGTGTTCGTGTGTGCCCCATAGATCTACCTGTTGTTGATTGGAGATTTGAAGGGGATATTAAAAAGAAACAATTGCTTAACTATAGTATTGATTTTGGTGTCTGTATATTTTGTGGTAACTGTGTCGAATATTGTCCCACAAATTGTTTATCAATGACTGAAGAATATGAACTTTCTACTTATGATCGTCACGAATTGAATTATAATCAAATTGCTTTGGGTCGATTACCAATGTCAGTAATTGGAGACTATACAATTCAAACCGTTATGAATTCGACTCAAATCAAAATAGACAAGGGTAAATACCTTGATTCAAGAACAATTACCAATTACTAAGATTTTATTTTGATAGAAAAGAAAACTTCGTTTTTTTTAGTCAATGTAACTTAAAGTAAAACGATCACTATAGGTTGAATTGGCCCAATAACTTTATCTATATCTACATTAATCTATACTACATTACTACATTAAAATTTCATTTAGGAACGTATTATAGACTTATAGACAAGAAAAAAAAATAGCCTACTTTTTACTTCCTGACTATTCAGTAAGGTCATGAAATTTATTTATCTCTTATTTCATACATAATGGATTTACCTGGATCAATACATAATATTGTTGTAGTCTTTCTGGGATCAGTTCTTATATTAGGGGGCCTGGGAGTAGTATTATTTACCAATCCAATTTATTCTGCCTTTTCGTTGGGATTGGTTCTTATTTGTATATCCTTATTCTATATTTTATCTAATTCTTATTTTGTAGCTGCTGCACAACTTCTTATTTATGTGGGAGCCATAAATATCTTAATCATATTTGCTGTAATGTTCATGAATGGCTCAGAATATTCCAACGATTCCCGCCTTTGGACCCTTGGGGATGGGGTTACTTCACTGGTTTGTACAAGTATTTTTATTTCACTAATTATTACTATCCCAGATACGTCATGGTACGGAATTCTTTGGACTACAAGATCAAACCAGATTCTAGAACAGGACCTTATAAGTAATGTTCAACAAATTGGGATTCATTTATCAACAGATTTTTATCTTCCATTTGAACTGATTTCTATAATTCTTTTAGTTTCTTTAATAGGTGCAATTACTATGGCTCGTCAATAATAAATACTTAAAATTTTAAAATTTAAAATATTTTTAGAATTTCAAATTTTTAATAAAAAAGGGTTTTATTTTTAGTTAAACCTAATTGCTAATACCTTACTTTTGGTCTATTCTATTTTAGTCAATCGAATCAGTTGAATTGTTATTCATATCATATTTAAATGAATCCGGGGAGTTAGTTAATGATGTTCGAGTATGTACTTTTTTTGAGTGTCTATTTATTTTCTATCGGTATCTATGGATTAATCACAAGTCGAAACATGGTTAGAGCACTTATGTGTCTTGAACTTATACTAAATTCAGTTAATATAAATCTCGTAACATTTTCTGATTTATTTGATAGTCGTCAATTAAAAGGAGACATTTTCTCAATTTTTGTTATAGCTATTGCAGCAGCTGAAGCTGCTATTGGGCTAGCTATTGTTTCGTCGATCCATCATAACAAAAAATCAACTCGTATCAATCAATCAAATTTGTTGAATAATTAAATTAGTCGTAATCATTCATTATGTAATCATTGATTTTCATTATATAACTAATATAATAATAAAAAAATAATTTATATTAATTAGTTAGATTTATTCAAATTAAAATAGAATTTAAATTCCATTAAAAATAAATATTTAGTGTATTGTTTGTTGACCAATTTGAATTAAGATGTGCGATTTCTATTGTATGACTGTGGTTGTTGAAACAGAAATCAAAGTCTCTTGGCACTTTTTCATGAACAGATTTAGAAATATATTGATTCTAAAAAAAAAAATTGATAAATCATTGATTCGTCTGGTGTCCTGGTGTCTATAATATAAACATATAATTAATTTACTACTAATTTTACCATTTATTTTTACCATACCAGAACCAGATCGAAAATTTTTTATGTTAAAAACAGGAATTTATAGATTTAATGTCACATTCAGTAAAAATTTATGATACATGTATAGGATGTACTCAATGTGTACGCGCCTGCCCCACAGATGTATTGGAAATGATACCTTGGGACGGATGTAAAGCTAAACAAATTGCTTCCGCACCAAGAACTGAGGATTGTGTAGGTTGTAAGAGATGTGAATCCGCTTGCCCAACAGACTTTTTGAGTGTCCGTGTTTATTTATGGCATGAAACAACTCGTAGCATGGGTCTATCTTATTAATTATACGTTACGTTACAAAAACTCCATTTGAATCATTTGATTCCTCTTTACCGACAAAAGCCCGTACTTGATAAAATCAATATATTATATTATTACGAGCACGGGCTTTTTGGGTCAAAGCGTATCTTGTCTTTATCACGAGTTATTTTCCTTGGTTAACTATACTTGTTGTTTTGCCTATATTTGCGGGTTCTTCCATTTTTTTTATTCCCCATAAGGGGAATAAGGTGTTTAGATGGTATACTCTATGTATATGCTTATTAGAACTCCTTTTAACTACCTATGCATTCTGTTATCATTTCCAATTGGACGATCCATTAATACAATTGGAAGAAGATTTGAAATGGATAAATATTTTGGATTTTCACTGGAGACTAGGAATTGATGGGCTTTCTGTGGGACCCATTTTACTGACAGGATTTATCACTACTTTAGCAACTTTAGCGGCTTGGCCAGTTACTCGAAATTCACGATTATTCTATTTCTTTATGTTAGCAATGTATAGTGGTCAAATAGGATCATTTTCTTCTCGAGACCTTTTACTTTTTTTTATCATGTGGGAGTTAGAATTAATTCCTGTTTACTTACTTTTATCAATGTGGGGGGGAAAGAAGCGCTTATATTCGGCTACAAAGTTTATTTTGTACACTGCGGGGGGTTCTATTTTTCTATTAATAGGAGTTCTAGGTATGGGTTTATATGGCGCCACTGAACCAACATTAGATTTTGAAAGACTAGCTAATCAATCATATCCTATGGCATTGGAAATAATATTATATTTTGGCTTCCTTATTGTTTATGCTGTCAAATTGCCGATCATACCCCTGCATACATGGTTACCAGATACCCATGGAGAAGCACATTACAGTACATGTATGCTTCTTGCCGGAATTTTATTAAAAATGGGAGCATATGGATTGATTCGGATCAATATGGAATTATTACCCCATGCTCATTCCATATTTTCACCGTGGTTGGTGATAGTGGGAACAATACAAATAATCTATGCGGCTTCAACCTCTTTTGGTCAACGCAATTTAAAAAAGAGAATAGCCTATTCCTCTGTATCTCACATGGGTTTCACAATAATAGGAATTGGGTCTATAACCAATATGGGATTAAATGGAGCCATTCTACAAATACTTTCTCATGGATTTATTGGTGCTGCACTTTTTTTCTTGGCAGGAACCTGTTGTGACAGAATACGTCTTGTTTCTCTTGACGAAATGGGGGGGATAGCTGTTCCGATGCCAAAAATATTTACAATGTTCAGTAGCTTTTCGATGGCCTCTCTTGCATTGCCAGGGATGAGTGGTTTTGTTGCAGAATTAGTAGTCTTTTTTGGAATAATTACCAGCTCAAAATATCTTTTAATGCCAAAAGTACTAATTACTTTTGTAATGGCAATTGGAATGATATTAACTCCTATTTATTTATTATCTATGTTACGTCAAATGTTCTACGGATACAAATTATTCTATCTTCCAAACTCTAATTTTTTGGATTCTGGACCACGAGAACTGTTTGTTTCGATCTGTCTCTTTTTACCCATAATAGGTATTGGGATTTATCCCGATTTCGTTCTTTTACTATCAGTTGACAAGGTACAAGCTATCTTATCTAATTATTTTTATAGATAGTGTTTATTAATGAGACGGAAAGTCTTATAATTCTGTAAAATAAAGTGAATTAGAGTTGTAATGAGATGTATTTCGAGTTTTTGCGAACCATTTGATTCCGATTCCTTGAATCAAATGGTTCGCAAAAACTCGAAATACATATGATGGATGTTCTTATGTTATGTATTCTTCGGATAGTCTATTCAATTAGATGTTAATGTGAATGAACCATAACTATGTAAACCTATTCCTAATAGATTGATCCCAAAATAACATATCCAAATTATAAGAAATCCTATAGAAGCTGCAAGTGCCGAATGTATATCTTGTAAATTTTGATTTGTTCTAGTATGTGAATAAATCGCAAATATGATCCAAGTAATAAATGCCCAAGTTTCCTTAGGGTCCCAATTCCAATAAGATCCCCAAGCCTCATTAGCCCATACTGCTCCAGAAAGAATGCCTATGGTTAAAAAGGTAAATCCTAAACTAATGACACGATAACTCCAATAATCCAAACGTTGAGTCAATTGATATTTGTAATAATTTCGAAATGAAATAAAAGAAGTGTTTTTAAAAACACTTCTTTTATCATTTAAATATTCGACTTCGCCAACGAAAAATGATTTAATTAATAAATTCTTCCTTGTAAAAAAAAGATCGATGTTTTTTCTAAATGTAATGACTAAAAGAGCGATTGATAATAATGATCCACATAAAAGAGCTGCATAGCTTAATAACATCATACTTACATGCATCATTAACCACTGAGATTGTAGAGCAGGTACTAATATAGTGGATTGATGCATTTCGGTTGAAAGACCGGACGTGGCGAAACCTTGAGTAAAAATAGCACTTGGCGCGGTTATTACGCTTAAATCATTTTTATGATTTCGTATTTTAGGAATCATATGAATAAGGGAGAAACTCCATGAAAGGAAGATTAATGACTCATATAAATTACTAAATGGGAAATGACCCGAATAAATCCAACGAATAACTAATAATCCTGTTATAGATAAAAAAGTAGCTATCATACCTCTTTCCAATGAATTGTGTAATCCTACGATTTCGTGAAAAAATAAGGTTATAAAATGAATCGTAATTACAATTGAAATGATCGAAAAAGAGATATGAGTTAATATATGTTCTATAGTCACAAATATCATAAAAAGGGCGAGGGTTCTCCATTATAGAATTCAAATTGAGAATTAAATATATTATAGGATCCGCTGTGTCCCTTTTAGGGGATGCCGCCACTCGGACTCGAACCGAGATGCTCTAGCACTGCTTCCTAAGAGCAGCGTGTCTACCAATTTCACCATGGCGGCTTATTCGAAATATTAATAAATAATAGTCAATTTGTGTTGAATGGTCAAGATTCAAGGATTCAATATAGTTAGTTAGAATTGATGAAAAAGACTCATTTAAATTGATATTTCAATGTTTACTAAATAAAGTATAGCCATAGGGTTTAGAGAGTTAAGAATAAACTTTCATGTATCTAGAATGTCAAAATAGAGTTCTACCAAAAAAGTAAGAATTAGATAGTTTTGCTTCGGGCCAGTTGAAAAAAAAATGTTATATTTATCGCAATTTTATACGAGGCATTTTTATAATTATTTGATACCTTAGTATAATTAATAATACTCTTCGCAATTTATAATAGATACTATAATTAGTAAATCAAATTTAAATTTGGTTTTGAGTTAGGCATATAATAAAAATAATTTTTCTCTATCAATTTATTTTTCACAATAGAATATGTGAAAAATAAATTGATAGAGAAAAATTAGAATACTTAGTAATATACTTAGAGACCAGTAAACATAAGAATGATTATTTTATATAACAATAACACGCCGTAGCAGTTAGTTCTAACTAATATTGATATTAAGAAGTTAAATATATTCAAAACATTAGTTAATGCAAATCATTCATCTTAAAAATTTTTAAGTTCTTAATGGTATGTCAATTTAGATTATTCCAAAATTCTATTACTTGTTTGTTGCACAAAAAAACTTTTTGAATGTCCAGTGGAAACCGATTTAGCTAAAGAAAAAGCTTTTACTGCCGTTAAATACCCCTTTTTCTTCCAAATATTTCTACGAATACGTTTTTTTGATCTAGAAGTACGTTTTTTTGGAACCGCCATTCAAAAACAAAATACTCATTTTTATCATTGTATGTGAAAGACATATATTTAGATCGTTTTTTCGTCATTATCCATACTTATCTTATCCCATGAATAATAAGTAATTTTTCAAAACATGTAAAACATATCATATAATTCTATATAATATTATATAGAATTATATTAAATATAGAATTATTTTAAGATTAAAATCTATGTACTATGTAAAATAGATGTATACATATATATATACAAATATACAAAACCATTATAACGTATCCATATACATATCTATGCTATATCATATATATAGTATATCCAGGGATAAAAGAAAATAAAATAGATAATAAAAATTTTTAGTTCTGTCCGTATTCGAATCGAATAAAAGTACTGTTTTTGATATAATTATTTTTTTTTTAATCATATATATATCATATATATGATGATAAATATAATAATCTTATCTTATAGTAGAATGATGAAAAATTTCATCTTCTGTATTTTTATAATTTTAATTTTTTATATTTATCTATTATTAATTTATATTAAATATATTTTTTAGTTAATAAATAATACTTAGGTAATTAGTCATGTTATTTGATCAACCTAATTAGAGTTTTTTGAATATTTCAAATAAAAAATATGAGAATAAATCTAAGAATTCAATAAAAAAAAAAAAATAGATATATTTTTTTATGGAACAAACATATCAATACGCATGGATAATACCCTTTATTCCACTTCCAGTTACTATGTCAATAGGATTTGGACTTCTCTTTATTCCTATAGCAACAAAAAATATTCGTCGTATATGGGGTTTTACTAGTGTTTTACTGCTAAGTATAATTATGGCCTTTTCGGCCAGTCTGTCTATTCAGCAAATAAATGGCAGTTTTATCTATCAATATTTATGGTCTTGGACCATAAATATTGATTTTTCTTTAGAGTTTGGATACTTGATCGATCCACTTACTTCTATTATGTCAATACTAATTAGTACTGTTGGAATCATGGTTCTTATTTATAGTGATAATTATATGTCTCACGATCAGGGATATTTGAGATTTTTTGCTTATATGAGTTTTTTTAATACGTCTATGTTGGGGCTAGTTACTAGTTCCAATTTGATACAAATTTATATTTTTTGGGAACTAGTGGGAATGTGTTCATATTTATTAATAGGTTTTTGGTTTACACGACCAGTTGCAGCAAGTGCTTGCCAAAAAGCCTTTGTAACTAATCGTGTAGGAGATTTTGGTTTATTATTAGGAATCTTAGGCTTTTATTGGATAACTGGCAGTTTAGAATTTCGAGATTTGTTCGAAATAGTTAATAACTTGATCCATAGTAATGGGGTCAATTCTGCATTTGTTACTCTTTGTGCCTTTTTATTATTCGTCGGCGCAATTGCTAAATCTGCACAATTCCCTCTTCATATATGGTTACCTGATGCTATGGAGGGTCCCACCCCTATTTCGGCTCTTATACACGCTGCTACCATGGTAGCAGCGGGAATTTTTCTTGTAGCTCGGCTTCTTCCTCTTTTCCGAGTCATACCTTACATAATGAATTTTGTTTCTTTAATAGGCGTAATAACAGTACTATTAGGAGCTACTTTGGCTCTCGCTCAAAAAGACATTAAAAAAAGTTTAGCCTATTCGACAATGTCTCAATTGGGTTATATTATGTTAGCTCTAGGTATAGGCTCTTATCGAGCTGCCTTATTCCATTTAATAACTCATGCCTATTCTAAAGCTTTATTGTTTTTGGGATCCGGATCTATTATTAATTCAATGGAACCGATTGTTGGATATTCACCGGATAAAAGTCAGAATATGATTCTTATGGGCGGTTTAACAAGATATGTTCCAATTACAAGAATCACTTTCTTATTAGGTACACTTTCGCTTTGTGGTATTCCGCCTCTTGCTTGCTTTTGGTCCAAGGATGAAATTCTTAACGATAGTTGGTTATATTCACCAATTTTTGCAATAATAGCTTGTTTTACAACAGGATTAACCGCATTTTATATGTTTCGAATGTATTTACTTACTTTTGATGGGCATTTGCGTGTTCATTTTCAAAATTACAGTAGTACTAAAAATAGTTCATTCTATTCCATATCTCTATGGGGAAAAGCAGCACCAAAAGTAGTCAATAGAAATTTACTTTTATCAACAATAAATAATAAAGTCGCCTTTTTTTCAAAGGATAAATATAAAATTAATGATAATAATAAAATAAATAGAATGCGAGACTTTCGTACTTATTTTAGAAATAAATACACTTACATGTATCCTCATGAATCGGACAATACTATGCTATTTCCTCTTCTTATATTGGCACTATTTACTTTGATCATGGGATCAATAGGAATTAAGTTTGATCAAGGAGTAACAGATTTTGATATATTATCGAAATGGTTAACTCCATCAACAAACCTTTTTGATCAAAATACAAACTATTCTGTGAATTGGTATGAATTTTTTACAAATGCAATTTTTTCAGTAAGTATAGCTCTTTTTGGACTATTTTTAGCATCTATTTTATATGGGTCTGTTTATTCATCTTTCAATAATTTGGACTTAATTAATTCATTTGTAAAAATGGGTCCTAAAAGAATTATCTTCGATAAAATAAAAAATGTGGTATACAATTGGTCATATAATCGTGGTTACATAGACCTTTTTTATACTAGAGTCTTAATCATGAGTATAAGAGGATTAGCCGAATTAATTAAATTTTTTGATAGACATATAATTGATGGAATTATAAATGGAGTTGGGGTTGCAAGTTTCTTTATGGGCGAGGGGATCAAATATATGGGAGGGGGACGAATTTCGTCTTATCTATTTTTCTATTTATCTTATGTATTAATATTTTTATTCTTTTTTGTAAAGATAAATTTTTAAAATTCAAACTAGGTTCAAAAGGAAGTAGACCATGAATCTTATTTATCCAAAATATTTCTATGGAATCTTTTCTAGAAGCCATTAAATCTTTTATATTTATATTTACGCGTGAATCCAGCTTTTTTATTATTCCACGATATGGTCCATTCAAAAAAGGATCATACGTTTTAGACAGGCATTCTTTTTCATTCGCATTATTATATAGTCTGGCCCTTTTTTCGAGTATGTCTAGAAGAAGAGACCCTTTTTCTTCTATAACTTTTATTCGACTTATCAATTCATTTATCAAATTGTATT